ATTCCGTCTGTTTTCTGGGTTTGGAAAAGTGCGGATTTTCAAGAAAGGGAATCCTATGATATGCTGGGAATCCTTTATGATAATCATCCACGCCTGAAACGTATCTTAATGCCTGAAAGTTGGATAGGATGGCCTTTACGTAAGGATTATATTGCCCCTAATTTTTATGAAATACAAGATGCTCATTGAATAATCAGAAACTAATCTTCACTTCTACAACTCCAGATATTCAAAGAATTTTTGTATATTCTCTTCGAGATCAAACATAGTAATTGAAGTTTCATTCACATATTATTTTTTTTTTAGTTATTGGGTGGGCTAAATAAAATAAATACTAAAAAAAAAAATTAGAGGATTCATTGAGATTCTCAAATTTTGAAGATACTTTTTCAAATGAGCCGAGCCACTAGGATGAAACTAAAAGAGTTCCGCATTATGAACTATGTACCGCGCACATCACTTAGATGGGCTATAGAAAGTAACATAGGAGGAAATGAAGAAATAGAATATGAAAAAAATATAGAAGGAAATGAAAGAGGATCGTATTCTATTTGTACTGTATCTGAAATGAACTTTGGCTATTCCCATCCCTCAACTCCTCTAGACTATACTTTTTCTCTTTCAACTAACTAATTTAGCCTTTCGAATATGTATAAAGTATTAACGTTTTTTTTGAACAAAAGGAGACACAGTATGGACAAATAAAAAAACAAGAGGAAACAAAATGGAATTCTTTTGTATACTTTATATACATATGATATATATAAGGAGTATATCTCCGACATTTAGATGGATAAATATATATCATGATTTATACTATTAATGAATATGTATGTCGACCCATATCAATTAATTTTTAGAATATATACTCATACAAATTACTCATGTGCCAGGAACCAGATTTGAACTGGTGACACGAGGATTTTCAGTCCTCTGCTCTACCAGCTGAGCTATCCCGACCATTCACGACGCATCATCCTCATTTTATTTTAATATAGGACTTGGGTCTATGTCAATTAGTCAATTAGAAAAACGAAAAAGTATTACAAAGTATTATACAGGATCTAATAGAATTTCTTGGATCTTCAAAAAAAAATTTCAAAGTTTCAGTACAGTACAAGTAATAATATGTATTGTTAATTATTCAAATTTAATGGATTCCTTGCTCAAATCATTTGTACTGTACGCGTATCACGTATCATATATATCACACACAAGTCTTGTGATAAGAAAAAAATTTTCGCTCAGATCCAGTTGTGAAAGAAAAGAGTAGAATGAGAATGAATGATAAATATAACGAATTTTGATTTGAATCGCTAACAAAATGATAAAATGAAAATAAATAATTAGGGAGTCAACCGGATCGTTTTGGGGATAGAGGGACTTGAACCCTCACGATTTCTAAAGTCGACGGATTTTCCTCTTACTATAAATTTCATTGTTGTCGATATTAACATGTATAATGGGACTCTATCTTTATTCTCGTCCGATTAATCAATTATTAAAAAGATCTATCAGACTACGGTGGAGTGAATGGTTTGATCAATGAATATTCGATTCTTTTTTCAATTTTTAATCGATTCACAACAAGTCTTTCATTTTTCATATAAATATAAAAAAATACAGATTTTGGTCGTCATTAATCATTTTGAGATAGTATTTCAGTACTATACGTATGTATATAGGTTTATCCTTCATCCTTTCTGAAGTTTCGATGGAAGGATTCCTTTACTAACACAATGCAGCCAACTCCATTTGTTAGAACAGCTTCCATTGAGTCTCTGCACCTATCCTTTTTTATTTTCGGTTTATGAAACCCTTGTTTATTTTCATAAAACAGGATTTGGCTCAGGATTGCCCATTTTTAATTCCAGGGTTTCTCTGAATTTGAAAGTTCTCACTTGGTAGGTTTCCATACCAAGGCTCAATCCAATTAAGTCCGTAGCGTCTACCAATTTCGCCATATCCCCTCTTTTTTTTGATGTGATCAAGATCACATCATGACGCCGCCCCCCCCTTTTCTTTCATTTCTATTATGCTGGACCGGTTGAATTCATTAGATACCGGTTCCTATATTGAAAAGTGTTTTCTACTATTTGATTTCTTGTATATTTTCTTTCATCTCTATCGGAGACCCGTATTTGGTCCAATCAGAAATGATTCTATCATTTCTATATCATCAATTCAATATAGATCGCATAACATAAACATATATATTATAGTATAATATATATTTATTATACTTATATATGCCCCTATTTCTACCTTTTTTAGCGTGCAATTTTAAATACTTGAACGGTCGATTCTTTTTTTTTTTCGTCTTAGCTTTCACCTTTCCGAATGAAACCAGAGGAGTGTTTCATTATGATCTGGATTGCGCTTTTATCTTTCATGTTATTCTTAGGGCAGGCCTTCTATAACATTATAACATAACAAAAAAACGAAAAGGAAGATTTGAGTATTATTAATTTTAAATTAAATTAATAGCCATAACTAAAACTAATAAAATGGCTATAACTAACCATTCCGTTAATTTAGAATTAGAAGAGAATTCAAAATAAAATTTTTTATTAATTAAATATGAAATTATTTCGAATTATATATAATAAATAATTATATATAATATATAATAAATAATAAAATTATATATAATAAATAATAATATTATATTTATATAATAAATAATAATATTATAAGATTGTAAAATAATAATATTATAAGATTGTAATATACAATAAATATAGAAATAGAATAAGATTCTAAACTTAATTACATTACTCGATTTTATTTAAATTTAAAATGAAATATTAAAATATATTTTCAAATTAAATTCAAATGAAATATATATATTTCTATATATAAAATATATATGAAAATATAAAATATATATGAAATAGAATAAAATTATGTAATAAAAAATAGTAAACATAGAATAGTAAAAAAAATCTTACCATCTAATTAAGCTAATTAAGATATTTATTATTGATAAACATATATTTGAGAAATAGATCAAAATTTTATATCGCGATATTTAATAATATCGCTATATTAATAGGTATGTTCTATAATATTCAAATATCCAATATGTTTGGAAATTATAAAATTCTATTTTCTATTCTTCCTTATTTTTGATATTTCTATTTTTCTATATATCATATTTCTTATGAATTTCTATTTTTCTATATATCATATTTCTTATGAAATAGCTAAGAATGAACAGTTAATATCTCAGTAGTTTACTAAATTAGTATACGTGTACAATTTATGTTATGTGAGCCCGCTTAGCTCAGAGGTTAGAGCATCGCATTTGTAATGCGATGGTCATCGGTTCGATTCCGATAGCCGGCTTTTCTCCGTTTGTTTGATTTTTTATTTTTTACATAATTGATAATGTGAAATTAAAGCGAAAAACTTCTTTCCCTTTTCCCAAGGGTCACCCTATCATCTCGTAGGAACTTCCAATTATGAATAAAAATGGGATTGGAGGAGTTCGGTCTCTGTAGAACAAATCAATCAAGAAAAGAACCCTGAATTTTTTTTATTATTATTTTAAATTCTTTTTATTTATATAATACAATTATTTATATACAATAAGGTCCGGATATTGATACAATTCCTCTAATTATTCTTTGTAATACAATACTTCAGTAAATTTCGATTAATTTATCATATTTTAGTTTAGTTTTAATTTTGTTTTATGAAATTTCATAAAAAATAAGGAGTCTTTATGTCACGTTACAGAGGGCCTCGTTTCAAAAAAATCCGTCGTCTGGGGGCTTTACCGGGACTAACTAGTAAAAAGCCTAGAGCCGGAAGCGATCTTAGAAACCAATCGCGCCCCGGAAAAAAATCTCAATATCGTATTCGTTTAGAAGAAAAACAAAAATTGCGCTTTCATTATGGTCTTACAGAACAACAATTACTTAAATACGTTCGTATCGCCGGAAAAGCCAAAGGATCAACAGGTCAGGTTTTACTACAATTACTTGAAATGCGTTTGGATAACATCCTTTTTCGATTGGGTATGGCTTCGACTATTCCTCAAGCCCGCCAATTAGTTAACCATAGACATATTTTAGTTAATGGTCGTATAGTAGATATACCAAGTTATCGCTGTAAACCCCGAGATATTATTACAGTGAGGGATGAGCAAAAATCTAGGGCTCTGATTCAAAATTATCTTGATTCATCCCCCCGCGAGGAGTTGCCAAACCATTTGACTCTTCACCCATTCCAATATGAAGGATTCGTCAATCAAATAATAGATAGTAAATGGGTTGGTTTGAAAATAAATGAATTGCTAGTTGTAGAATATTACTCTCGTCAGACTTAATCCCAACTAAAATAACAAGGGTTCGGACAATTTTGACCTCTCCATTTTGGCTTAAGTAAAGGGACCCGGGGTAAGTAAGGTAAGGGGTTTGATCTGGGGATTTTGATCTCATTCATGTATCATAGATCGGTAGGGGATTTTCATTCCTTGTCCATTTTGCCCAGTATTTTTCGTACATTTGGATTAGGAATACATAATCGATATCAAAGAAAAGAAAGGTCTAACTGTTGGAGTATACATTCTTATTTGATGCATTGCAGTCAGTAACATTGGTGAATTAGGTGAAGAGTACGGAAAGAGAGGGATTCGAACCCTCGGTAAACAAAAGTCTACATAGCAGTTCCAATGCTACGCCTTGAACCACTCGGCCACCTCTCCTACATAATGATTATGGCCAAAAAACCGAGTTAATAGTGAGTCATTCATATTATTTTGGATAGGTATCTACATTGAATTAAAATTATTAAAAAATTGAACTCTAAAAATAGAAAACTTTTCATCAAAGACAAATCCTTCCGCATAAATCTTTTTTGTGAAAAATTGTAAAATAAAGATATATCTATTCATGTTTGCGAAGATGGGGTTTCCGCCCTTTCTAATATTTATACCGGATTTAATCTCTCAATTGAAACGAATTCAACGATTGATCCATTTTTTTAGACTGTGT